TGATTTTTATATTAGGATATTTAGTGCCGAGTTACTTTTCACAAATTTTTAGTAGGGGCCTCCAGGCCAATTGGCGGATGCGAAAAATAAATATTAGTGCACATATATATATATATATATATATATAATGTGGATGCCAATTTATATCTCAACTTGTTGGCTCCCGCGTTCTTGAGTCCTCCTTGGTTTAGGGGTTTGACAAGGATAACAGGATTCGCTGAGCGTAGGGGGGTAGGGGGGTTTGTCGCGCAAAAACCAAAAGGGGGACACTATATAAGGATAAGTTGAACAAGAGATGAATATGTTATGCACTTGACTTAATAATATGTAATTCTTAAATTATGTCATACAATAATTAATATTTATTATCACATACAAGGAAAATGTCCAACCTTAGATAACATTTTGAGCTTGCACTCTGGGATGCCAAATGAAATGAAAAAGGAAAAAAATACGTTATGCATATAAAAGAACGCTCGGCTTGGTGGGTAACGAGACATATGTACTACACCATTAATCAAATGCCAGTATAATTATCCGAGGGTGGAATACTACAGTTATATGTTCCTGAAATAGGAACCAGATGCCAGTAATAGTTCACAGTGTGCAACCCCCACACTTATTGTCCCTGATTCTATCATGCATGATATGCCTTTATATAAATTAGTTGGTGGTTTCTTACTACATTAATATTTCTAGTGGGATTTTAGTTGTTTATTTCAAGGAAAAATTTGAGGTCAATTTTCAAGGGATTAATCTATTACCCATCTTAAAATAATATTATTTGTGAGTCTTAATTTTATGCTTATGCATACCTTAATATTTAGTACCTGCTTTATGGTTAAAGTACTAATATGGTGATAATACATATATGTACTAATACATTAATGTAATATTATGCATATTATGTACTAAACCATAAGGGGTGGTCCACCCCAGAAAATAGTTTAGTTTAGAATTCTGGCTTTGGGAGCCAGTGGTGAGAGTTAAAATCTCTCTTTTCTGGGCGCTAGGGAGGAATTTAACCTCCGATCTTCGGATTACAAGACCGATGCTTTTAGGCTAAGCTACTAGGGCAAGCTCATTCTAGTGCTTTATTTTCTAACCATCCTGCTAGTGGAATGAAGACAAGGAATAGTGCAAAATATAGTACGGATGCAATTTGTCCGATGATGATGAAGGGGTGTTCTACTGGCATTCCTCCAATTCACGTTAGGATAACTATGTCTGCAACCAGAGTTCAGAATAGGAATTGAGTGATCGGGCGGAATGTTAGTCCTCGTTGCTTTGAGGTGTGTAGTAGTGGTACCACCATTAGTACTAGAATAGAAAATAGTAGTGCAAGGACACCTCCAAGTTTGTTAGGGATCGACCGTAGGATGGCGTAGGCAAACAGGAAGTATCATTCTGGTTTGATATGTGGTGGAGTGACTAGGGGGTTAGCGGGGGTGAAATTTTCTGGGTCCCCTAGCAGATTGGGGGAAAATAACGCTAGTAGTGTAAGAGCTAGAAGTATAACTACGAACCCAAGTAAGTCCTTGTACGTGAAGTATGGGTGAAAAGAGATTTTGTCTGCGTCTGAGTTTAACCCGATTGGGTTGTTTGATCCTGTTTCGTGAAGAAATAGGAGATGCAAGACGGTTGCGGCGGCAATGACAAATGGTAGCAGGAAGTGAAATGCAAAGAATCGCGTTAATGTGGCATTATCTACCGAGAATCCGCCTCAAATTCATTGAACTAGTATGTCGCCCATATATGGTACGGCGGATAGGAGGTTTGTGATTACTGTGGCGCCCCAGAAAGATATTTGACCCCATGGGAGGACGTAGCCGACAAAGGCTGTTATTATGACTAGTAATAGAAGAACTACGCCAATGTTTCAGGTTTCTTTATAGAGGTAAGACCCATAGTATAGGCCTCGGGCAATGTGCATGTAAATGCAAATAAAGAAGAATGATGCTCCGTTAGCGTGGATATTACGGATTAGTCAGCCGTAATTTACGTCCCGGCAGATGTGGACGACTGATGAGAATGCGGTGGAAATATCCGAGGTGTAGTGCATGGCCAGGAATAGGCCGGTTAGGATTTGAGTAGCTAAGCATAATCCCAGAAGGGATCCAAAGTTTCACCACACTGAAATGTTAGATGGTGCTGGTAGGTCAACTAGTGCGTCGTTAGCAATTTTGATGAGGGGGTGTGTTTTTCGTAGGCTTGCCATAATGGTTCTTGTAGTTGAATAACAACGGTGGTTCTTCAAGTCATTGGTCTCGGTTAAAGTCTGAGCAAGAATTATGACCTATTTCATGTTTCTGTTATTAATAGCTTTGGTTGTAGGCTTAGTTGCTGTTGCTTCTAACCCTACGCCTTATTTCGCTGCACTCGGTTTAGTGGTCGCGGCTGGGGTTGGGTGCGGAGTTTTGGTCGGCCATGGGGGTTCTTTTCTATCGTTGGTCCTCTTTTTAATTTATCTGGGGGGAATGCTTGTGGTTTTTGCTTACTCGGCAGCTTTGGCTGCTGAGCCTTTCCCGGAAGCTTGGGGTAATCGGTCTGTGTTGGGCTATGTTTTAGTCTATTTACTAGGGGTTGGTTTAGCGGCGGGGGTGTTCTGAGGGGGTTGGTATGAAGGTTCATGGGTAGTTGTGGATGGGCTGAAAGAATTTTCTGTCTTGCGTGGTGACATTAGTGGTGTGGCTGAAATGTACTCATCTGGTGGGGCTATGCTGGTTATTTGTGCTTGGGTACTGCTTTTAACTTTACTTGTTGTGCTAGAGCTTACTCGCGGTTTAAGCCGTGGGACGCTTCGTGCAGTTTAAAGGAGGGCAGGGATAATGGCTAATACTAGAGTGAGGAGGAAAATGGTTAGGTATGTTTTGATTATTCCTCGTGAGATGTCATTTGTGACTTTTGCCATGGTCATTTGTGTTAGTGCTAGGCCTTTTGGTCCAAGGGCTTCGAGCCATGTTTTGTCGAGTTGGGTGGCGGCCGACTGCCCTAGGGTAAGTTTGAGTTTCGGAAGGAGTCGATGAGTAATTGCAGGGAAGAACCCTAGCATATTTGAGAAGTGGTGTGCAGGAATTATAGGGGTAACTTTTACTTGCTTGCTCGTCATGTTGGCTAGTTCCATGGCTACTAGTAGGCCTACAATCGTCACCAGGAGGGCTGCTATTTTTAGGGTGGTTGGTATTGTCATAACTGGCGTTTTTATTGGCAGAAAGTTTTGCGTGATGATAAGTCCCGCGATGATGCTTCCTCAGGCAAGCCGTTTGATGGGATTAATCACTAGTGGGTTGTTTTCATTAATTGGGGGTAGGGGCAGGAATCGTGGGGTTCCCATGATCACAAAGTATACTAGTCGGAAACTATATACTGCGGTGAATGATGTGGCGATTAGTGTAAGGGTTAGGGCTCAGGCGTTTAGATAAGAGGTGTTTAGGGCTTCAATAATTGCATCTTTTGAGAAAAATCCTGCCAGGAAGGGGGTTCCCGTTAGGGCTAGGCTACCAATTGTGAAGTAGGTTGAGGTGGCGGGCATGATGTTAAATAGACCCCCTATTTTTCGGATGTCCTGCTCGTCGTTTAGGCTGTGGATGATTGACCCTGAGCATAGGAATAGTATGGCCTTGAAAAAGGCGTGGGTGCAGATGTGGAGAAATGCTAGTTGTGGCTGATTTAGTCCAATCGTAACCATTATTAAGCCTAACTGACTTGATGTTGAGAAAGCTACAATTTTCTTGATGTCATTTTGGGTTAGGGCGCAAGTAGCTGTAAATAGTGAGGTTAGTGCTCCAAGGCAGAGACAGGCTGTCAGGACTAGTTGGTTGTCCTCCATGAGGGGGTGAAGGCGAATTAGTAGGAAGATTCCCGCTACGACTATAGTGCTTGAGTGGAGTAGGGCGGATACTGGCGTAGGGCCCTCTATGGCGGACGGGAGTCAGGGGTGCAGGCCAAATTGGGCTGATTTTCCTGTTGCCGCTAAGGCAAGTCCTATTAGAGGGATTGTTATGTCGAAGTTTTTTGACAGGGTAAAAATTTGTTGAATTTCCCAGGAGTTGAGGTTTATTGCGAGCCAGGCCATGGTTATAATTAATCCAATATCACCTACACGGTTATAAATGACGGCCTGAAGGGCCGCTGTGTTGGCGTCTGCCCGTCCGTGTCATCACCCAATGAGTAAAAAGGATATGATTCCTACTCCCTCCCAGCCAATAAATAATTGAAATATATTGTTAGCTGTAACTAAAATAATTATAGCTACTAAGAACGTGAGCAGGTACTTAAAGAATCGGTCAATGTTGGGGTCAGAGTGTATATATCATAGTGCAAACTCTAGAATCGATCAGGTAACGTATAGGGCAATGGGGACGAAGACTAGGGAGTAGTGGTCGAATTTGAAGCTGATATTTACATCAAACGTTTGGGTATTTATTCATTGTCAGTTTGTAATGATGCCCTCTGTTTTTAGATTAAGGAAGATCATAAGTGGTAAAAGGCTGACAAAGAATGCGGAGCTAACGGCAGCTTTAGTTGTTTCTGCTATGTTGGACCCTTGCTGATTGGGGTTTAATGTGGTAAGTAGCGGATAAGCTAAGATGAAAAAGATTAGGAGGAGTGATGAGTGTATAATTAGTGTCATTTTAGCTTCCACTTGGATTTGCACCAAGAGTCTTTGGTTCCTAAGACCAACGGATGAGCTGTTATCCTTTGAAAGCGCAAGGAAGCCGTGGATTTTAACCTCGGGGTGTAAGGATTAGCAGTGCTTACTATTTCAGTTCCTCCTTGGTGAGTAAGGGGTTTTTAACCCCTATCTTTAGAATCACAATCTAATATCTTGATTAAACTATACTTACAATAGCACCACCCTCACATGAGTTCTGGTTTTGTCATTAGTAGGAGGACGGGAATTAGGTGTAAGGTCATTAGCAGGTGTTCTCGGGTGTGAAATGGTTGAAGTCCCGTGATATGGTTTGGTGCTGGGCCTCGCTGCGATATGAGGAACATGTACAAGGAATAGCCAGCTGTAATCAATGTCCCCAGTCCGGTAAGCAGAATTGTTCATGGGGATCAGTTAAATAGTGTTGTGATGATCATGAGTTCTCCTATTAAGTTGGGCAGTGGTGGGAGTGCGAGGTTGGCTAGGTTGGCAATGAATCATCATGCTGCGGTTAGTGGAAAAATCATTTGTAGTCCTCGGGCAAGTATTATTGTTCGGCTATGAGTCCGCTCATATGCTGTGTTGGCTAGGCAGAATAATGCTGAGGATACTAGGCCGTGGGCAATTATTAAAATGATTGCTCCTGAGAATCCTCATGGGGTTTGGATTAGGATTCCTCCTGCCCCTAGGCCTATGTGACTTACAGATGAGTAGGCAATTAGTGACTTCAGGTCTGTTTGCCGAAGGCAGATTGATCCGGTCATAATAATGCCTCAGAGGGCCAAGATGATGAATGGGTAGGCCAGTTCTTTTGATAGGGGGTCTAGCATTACTATCATGCGTATTATCCCGTATCCCCCAAGTTTTAGTAGAACCGCTGCTAGTACTATAGATCCTGCTACGGGGGCCTCCACGTGTGCCTTTGGTAGTCATAGATGAACGCCATATAATGGTATTTTAACTAAAAATGCGATTAGGCAGCCGGCCCATCAAATTATATGACCCCAGGAGTTGAGTTGTAGAGGCTGCGAGTATTGTAATACCAATATTGACAGTGTCCCAGTAGATTGTTGAAGCAGGAGTAGGGCAACTAGAAGCGGGAGGGACCCCGCCAGCGTATAGAACAGGAAGTAGGTCCCCGCATTTAGTCGCTCGGTTTGATTCCCTCACCGGGTAATAATAATAAGGGTTGGAATGAGGGTGGCTTCGAACATAATATAAAACATGATGATTTCTGTGGCGCCGAATGCTATAATTAAGAAAGTTTGTAATGAGGCAAGTAGTATAATATATGAGCGTTGTCGGCTGATCGGTTCGGGGTTGATGTGATTCTGGCTGGCTAGGATCATGAGTGGGAGTAATCAGCATGTTAATACCAGAAGAGGGGTTGATAGCGGGTCCGTGGCCAAGAATATGTTGGAGGAGGCCCACCCGGTCTCGGATGTTCACTTTAGTCATGTTAGACTGATGAGGGCGATTAGGAGGCTATGCGCGGTTGTGGTCGTTCACAGCCATTTAGGAGAAGTAAGTCAAATTGTTGGGAATAGCATAATTGTTGGGATTAATACTTTTAGCATTGTAGAAGGTTAAGGTTTTGTAGACGGTCGGTGCCGTGGGTGCGAGCGGTGGCAACTAGTAATGCCAGGCCGGTGCTTGCTTCACAAGCAGAGAAGGCCAAGAGTAGTATAGGGGCCGTTGAGAACCCTGTAGACTCGAACTGTAGTGCCCACAAGGCTAATGCAATAAATAGGGATAATATTATCCCTTCTAAGCATAGTAGTGCGGAGAGCAGGTGGGTTCGGTGGAATGCTAGTCCTATTATACCTAAAATAAATGCTGAGCTAAAGCTGAAATGTACGGGTGTCATGAGGGGGTCGTGGAATTAAACCACGATTTTCTGAGCCGAAATCAGAGGTCTTATTTTGGACTAACTCCCTACTCTGCTCACTCTAAGCCGCCTTGAGTTCATTCATAAATTAGTCCTAGGGTTAGTAAAATTAGGACTGTTGTGGCTCAGAAGAATGTTCCAGTGGGGTTGTGGAGTTGGTCCCCTCATGGTAGTGGGAGGAGGAGGGCAATTTCTAGGTCGAATAGAAGAAATAGGATTGCTACCAGGAAGAATCGTAGAGAAAATGGTAGGCGGGCGGATCCTAGCGGGTCAAATCCGCATTCATATGGTGATAATTTTTCTGCATCGGGGTTTATTTGTGGTAGCCAAAAAGACACGATTGCTAGGACCAAGGATAGGGTTATTGTAATAATTAAGATGGTTATAATTAGATTCATTATCTTTCCTTGGGGTTTAACCAAGACTGTGTGATTGGAAGTCACTTGTACTAACTTTAATACTAGAAAGATTATGAGCCTCATCAATAGATAGACACGTAGAGGAATAGTCACACTACGTCGACGAAATGTCAGTATCAGGCAGCGGCTTCAAAGCCAAAATGGTGTTCGGATGTAAAGTGGTACTGGATTTGACGCATAAGACACACTGCTAGGAAGGTTGATCCAATAATGACGTGTAGTCCATGGAATCCTGTGGCTACGAAGAACGTTGAGCCGTAGACCCCGTCTGCGATTGTGAAGGGCGCTTCATAATATTCTATGGCTTGGAGTGCAGTAAAATAGAACCCTAGTAGAATAGTTAATGCTAAGGATTGAATGGCTTGTTTTCGCTCCCCTTCCATAATGCTGTGGTGGGCCCATGTTACTGTAACCCCTGATGCTAGTAGTACGGCTGTATTGAGGAGAGGCACTTCAAAGGGATCCAGCGGGATGATTCCTGTAGGGGGTCAGCATCCCCCCAGCTCTGGTGTTGGTGCTAAGCTTGAGTGGTAAAAGGCTCAAAAGAATCCGAGGAAAAAGAATACTTCGGAGGTGATAAATAGAATTATTCCGTATCGCAGTCCTTTTTGTACTGGGGGTGTGTGGTGGCCTTGGAAGGTCCCCTCTCGGATAATATCACGTCATCACTGGTATATGGTGAGAAGTAGAAGAATTATTCCTAAAGCTATAAGTGTTATTGAGTGAAAATGGAATCAGATTGCTAAACCGGATGTTATTAGTAGTGCAGCAATAGCTCCGGTCAGTGGTCATGGGCTTGGGTCAACTATATGATAGGCATGTGCTTGGTGGGCCATTAAACGTTTTCTTGTAAATAAAGGCTTAGAAGAAGTACAAATACATAGGCTTGGATTATTGCTACCGCAACTTCTAGTAACGTGAGTAGAAAGAGTACGCCAGCAGTTAAGATTGCTACCGTTGGCATTATTGGCAGAAGAACAAATACGGCTGTGGCGATGAGTTGAATTAGCAGGTGGCCTGCGGTTAGGTTGGCTGTAAGTCGAACCCCCAGGGCTAGGGGTCGGATAAATAGACTAATTGTTTCGATAATGATTAGTACAGGGATCAGTGGAATAGGCGTCCCTTCTGGTAAGAGGTGTCCTAAGGCGACTGTTGGTTGATTTCGTATTCCGATAATTACTGTAGCGAGCCATAGTGGCACGGCAAACCCTATATTGAGCGATAGTTGTGTTGTAGGTGTAAAGGTGTATGGGAGTAGGCCTAGTATATTAGTTGTAATTAGGAAGATCATTAATGAGGCTAGTAATAGTGCTCATTTATGTCCTTCTACATTTAGTGGCAGCATCAGTTGATTTGTGAACCGATTAATAAATCACCCCTGAATCGTAATGAGTCGATTATTAATTCATCGAGATGAGGGGGTTGGGTAGAGTACTCAGGGGAGTGCAATTGCGATCGCAATTAGTGGAATTCCCAGGTATGATGGGCTTGCAAATTGATCGAAGAAGCTTACTATCATGGTCAGTCTCAGGACTCAGCTTTGTGTTTTTCAGCACTTACTGGGATTGGTTCATTTGGTGAAATATGGTTCAAGATTTTAGTTGGAATAATAGTTAAGAAAATTAATCAGGAAAACACTAAAATTGCGAATCAAGGGCCGGGGTTTAATTGTGGCATTTCACTAGAGGTGGTTAGGAATCACCAATCTTTGGCTTAAAAGGCCAATGCTTTGTCCAATATTTAGCTTCCTAGCGAGGCGTCTTCTAGTATTAGTGAAGATCAGTTTTCAAAGTGTTCTAGCGGGACTGCTTCGACTACGATAGGTATAAAGCTGTGGTTGGCCCCGCAGATTTCAGAGCACTGTCCATAAAATACCCCTGGGCGGGAGGCGATAAAAGCGGTTTGATTAAGTCGTCCTGGGACTGCGTCCATTTTTACACCCAGGGATGGGACAGTTCAGGAGTGTAGTACGTCTTCAGCGGACACTAAAACACGAATTGGGGATTCTATTGGGACAACTATTCGGTGGTCCGTTTCTAGAAGTCGGAATTGTCCTGGGGTAAGGTCTTGGGTTGGTACTATATAAGAGTCAAAGCCTAGGTTTTCATAATCTGTATACTCGTAGCTTCAGTATCATTGATGTCCCATCGCTTTAATTGTCAGGTGGGGGTCATTAATTTCGTCTATAAGATATAGAATGCGAAGGGAGGGTAAGGCAATTAGCACTAAAATGACAGCTGGTAAAATAGTTCATACAATTTCAATTTCTTGGGAGTCTAAAATATATTTATTAGTAAGCTTGGTAGATACCATTGCAACAATAATGTATAGTACTAAGGTGCTAATTAGGAATACAATTATTAGTGCGTGGTCGTGGAAGTGAAGAAGTTCTTCTATAACGGGTGATGCCGCGTCTTGGAATCCTAGTTGTGTTGGATGTGCCATTAAGCTTTAGGTCTAAGACATGCAGGGATCTAACCTACAACCCCACCTTGACAAGGTGGTGTAATTTACATTTTACTAATGTCTTTAGAAGAAAGTGACAGAGTGGTTATGTGGCTGGCTTGAAACCAGCATATGGGGGTTCAATTCCTCCCTTTCTCGTTAATTTGATTGAATTTGAACAAATGCTGGCTCCTCGTATGTGTGGTAAGGAGGGGGGCAGCCGTGAAGCCATTCTACGTTTGTTATTGTTAGCTCTACAGATAGCACTTCTCGTTTAGCGGCAAAGGCTTCTCATAAGATAAATAGGAACATAATAACTGCTACTAGAGAAATTAATGATCCGATGGATGACACTGTATTTCATAGGGCATAGGCATCTGGATAATCAGAGTACCGTCGTGGCATGCCCGCCAACCCTAGGAAGTGTTGTGGGAAGAACGTAAGATTGACTCCGATAAATATAACCCCAAAGTGAATTTTTGTTCAGGTGCTGTGAAGAGTGTACCCGGTTAGCAGGGGGAATCAGTGCACAAAGGCTGCTATGATGGCAAATACAGCACCCATTGATAATACATAATGGAAGTGTGCAACCACGTAATAAGTGTCATGAAGGACAATGTCAAGTGATGAATTAGATAGGACAATTCCTGTGAGCCCTCCCACTGTAAATAGGAAAATGAACCCGAGGGCCCATAGTATGGGTGTTTCTCATTTGATTGACCCCCCGTGGAGTGTGGCTAATCAGCTAAATACTTTTACACCTGTTGGGATCGCGATAATTATTGTTGCAGATGTAAAGTATGCACGAGTGTCTACGTCCATCCCGACAGTAAATATGTGGTGGGCTCACACAATAAATCCTAGAAGGCCAATAGCCATTATAGCTCAGACTATTCCTATATACCCGAATGGTTCTTTTTTGCCCGAGTAGTAGGCTACAACGTGAGAAATAATCCCAAATCCTGGAAGGATTAGGATATAAACTTCGGGGTGCCCAAAGAATCAGAATAAGTGTTGATAAAGGATCGGGTCCCCTCCTCCTGCTGGGTCAAAGAATGTAGTGTTGAGGTTTCGATCTGTTAGGAGTATTGTAATTCCAGCGGCTAAGACGGGTAATGAGAGGAGAAGTAGCACGGCGGTTACAAGGACGGATCATACGAACAGGGGTGTTTGGTATTGGGAGATGGCTGGGGGTTTCATGTTGATAATTGTGGTGATGAAGTTGATTGCCCCTAGAATTGATGAGATACCTGCTAAGTGGAGGGAGAAAATTGTTAGGTCTACTGATGCCCCCGCGTGAGCTAGATTTCCTGAAAGGGGTGGGTATACTGTTCATCCTGTCCCGGCCCCGGCTTCAACACCAGAAGAAGCTAGTAGCAGTAGGAATGATGGGGGTAGTAATCAGAAGCTTATGTTATTCATTCGTGGGAACGCTATATCAGGGGCCCCAATTATTAGTGGGACAAGTCAGTTTCCAAACCCCCCAATAAGAATGGGCATTACTATAAAGAAAATTATTACGAAGGCGTGAGCGGTAACGATTACATTGTAAATTTGGTCATCACCTAGAAGCGACCCAGGTTGGCTTAGTTCAGCCCGAATGAGGAGGCTTAAGGCGGTTCCTACTATTCCGGCTCAGGCACCAAATACAAGATAAAGGGTGCCAATGTCTTTGTGGTTAGTAGAGAAGAATCAGCGCGTGATTGCCACAGGTAGGGTGGCCGAGTGTTTAGGCGGTGGGTTGTAGCCCCGAAGACAGAGGTTTAAGTCCTCTTCCTATCAGCCCCGTGGTGAAGAACACATCGGATTGCAAATCCGAAGACGTAGACTAATACTCTGCCGGGGCTTTTCCCGCCTCACTGAGGCAGGACGGCGGGAAAAGTAGATGGATGCTCGCTGGCTTGAGCGCTTAGCTGTTAACTAAGAGTTTGTAGGATCGAGGCCTTCCCATCTAGTAAGGCCTTAGCTTAATTAAAGCGTCTGATTTGCAATCAGGAGATGTAAGTTAATTCCTTGTAGGCCTTAATCAGGGACTAGAAGATTTTCACTTCTACTTAGAGCTTTGAAGGCTTTTGGTCTAATATTATCCTAAGTCCCTAGGCGGCCATCATTAGGATGGCTGGGGTAACTGGTAGCAATCCTAGGGTAAACACAATGAACAAAGCTAGGGGCAAGGAGAGTTGGGTTGATTGGGTTCGTCAGGGGGTAATTGAGTTGGTTGTGTGAGGGGAGGCGGTTAGTGTTATTGCGTAACATAGCCGCAAGTAGAAGTATAGGCTAATTAGTGCGGTCAGGGCCATAATTGTGGCGATGAGGGGGAGGTCCTGTTTCGCCAACTCCTCTAGGATTATTCACTTTGGCATAAATCCTGTGAGTGGTGGGAGCCCTCCTAGTGAGAGCAAGACTAGGGCAGTTGTTGATGCTAGCACAGGGCTCTTTGACCAGGTTGTTGCAAGCGTGCTAATTTTGGTTGTCAGTGATATTTTCAGGGTTAGGAATGCTGCGGAGGTTATAACAATATATGTTCCTAGTGCAATTAGGGTTAGCTGGGGGGCGTACTGGATCACAATAATCATCCATCCTATGTGGGCAATTGATGAGTAGGCTAGGACTTTTCGCAGCTGGGTTTGGTTTAGCCCTCCTCATCCGCCCACTAATGTGGAGGCGGCTCCTAATAGCGTCAGTAGTAGTGGATCAATGGTTTGTGCTGTTTGGACAATTAGTGCGAATGGGGCAAGCTTTTGTCAGGTAGATAGGATCAGGCCTGTGAGCAGGTCTAATCCTTGCAGAACTTCTGGCATTCAGAAATGCATCGGTGCAAGTCCAATCTTAAGTGCTAGGGCGGTCACGAATATTGTGCTGGCGATGGGGTTTGATAGGTCGTTGATGCTTCACTCTCCTGTTGTTCAGGCATTCGTTGTGCTCGCAAATAGGATTATTGCTGCTGCAGTGGCTTGGGTTAAGAAGTACTTCGTGGTTGCCTCTACTGCACGGGGGTGGTGATGTTGCGCTATTAGGGGGGTGATTGCTAGCGTATTAATTTCCAGGCCCATTCAGGCCAGAAGTCAATGAGAGCTAGCAAAGGTTAGGGTAGTTCCTAGTCCTAGGCTGGATAATAGGATTGTAAGTACGTACGGATTCATTGGTGGAGGAGGGATTTTAACCGTCATGTTCGGGGTATGGGCCCGAAAGCTTCATTAGCTGACCCCACCCGTAGAAAGTGGTGTAAAGGAAGCACCAAGAGTTTTGATCTCTTGAGCATGGGTTCAATTCCCTTCTTTCTAGGAACTGAGGGGATTTTAACCCCTGTAAGTCACTCTATCAAAGTGGTCCTTGGGTGCTCAGGCACAGTTCCCCAGTTACAGTTGTGGAGGGAGCCCCGCCAGTGCGATTGGCAGGGCGGTGTGTCATAGCACGAAGGCGAGTGTAAGGGGGAGGAAATTTTTCCAGACTAGGTGTATTAGTTGGTCATATCGGAATCGTGGGTACGAGGCTCGCACTCATAGGAACAGGATAGAGAGGAGCGCGGCTTTGGTCATGAGGTTGATTGTTGTAAGTTCAGGGATGCTAGGGATGTGTGAGGCCCCCAGAAATAATACGGCTGAGAGGGTATTTATTAGAAGGATGTTAGCGTATTCGGCCAGGAAGAATAGTGCGAAGGGCCCCCCTGCATATTCTACATTAAAGCCAGATACTAGCTCCGACTCCCCCTCCGTGAGATCAAACGGTGCCCGGTTTGTTTCGGCCAGTGTTGAGATATATCATATTGCAGCTAAGGGCCAGGCGGGTACGACTAGCCAAATGCTTTCTTGGGTAACATTAAATGTTTGCAGGGTATACCCCCCCGAAAAAATAATTACGGAGAGGAGGATTAACCCCAGGCTGACTTCATAGGAGATTGTTTGGGCCACGGCCCGTAGGGCCCCAATTAATGCGTATTTTGAATTAGATGCTCAGCCTGACCCAAGGATTGAGTATACGGCAAGGCTTGACAGGGCCAGGATGAACAAGATTCCTAAATTAAGATCAGTTACTGGGTGAGGTATGGGTATTGGTGCCCACAGGGTCATGGCCAGGGTCAGTGCAAGCATTGGGGCGGCTAAGAATAGAAATGGTGATGACGTGGACGGGCGGACGGGTTCTTTAATGAATAGTTTTACACCGTCGGCAATGGGTTGTAGTAGTCCATAGGGTCCTACTACATTTGGCCCTTTTCGTAGTTGTATGTACCCTAGTACTTTTCGTTCAATTAGTGTCAGAAAGGCCACCGCCAGGAGTACTGGGACAATGTAGGCCAGGGGGTTAATTAGGTGTGTAATTAGGATGTTTAGCATAAACTGGGAAGAGGATTTGAACCCCTGGCTAAAAGGGCTTAGGCCTTTCGCAATTTACCATGCTCTGCCACCCCAGTATGTCCTTATTTCGGCCGGCTGGGATTTTGGCTCCCCCTTTACTTTATTTATTTGTTTTCATAAATTAGGGGTGGGGCGTGCTTCAAGTATGGGCCCCCCTTTTCCGATCCTTTCGTACTAGGAAAAGTAGCGTTACAGATAGAAACTGACCTGGATTGCTCCGGTCTGAACTCAGATCACGTAGGACTTTAATCGTTGAACAAACGAACCCTTAATAGCGGCTGCACCATTAGGATGTCCTGATCCAACATCGAGGTCGTAAACCCCCTCGTCGATATGGACTCTGGGAGAGGATTGCGCTGTTATCCCTAGGGTAACTTGGTTCGTTGATCGGCTTTGTTGCCGGATCATGTTTGGTCAGATGTTCTGTGGCTTAGAGATGTCTCTCTTGGCTTTAGGAAGATTTTCCCAGTCCACTTGGAGGCTTTTCTTTCCTCCGTGGTCGCCCCAACCGAAGGTAAAATATCATATCCCACAAGGTTTTTGCTTTTTATTAAGTTGCTTGACGTGGTTGAGTTTTGTACCTTAAGCTCCAAAGGGTCTTCTCGTCTTGTATTATTATACCCGCTTCTGCACGGGTAGATCAATTTCACTGACTTGAAAGGGGAGACAGTTAAGCCCTCGTTTAGCCATTCATACAGGTCTCTATTTAAAAGACAAGTGATTGCGCTACCTTTGCACGGTCAAAATACCGCGGCCGTTGAACTTGTGGTCACTGGGCAGGCTGGACCTCCTATACTTGGTTGTGTTGCAGGAGGCGATGTTTTTGGTAAACAGGCGAGGCTTGTGTTTGCCGAGTTCCTTCCTTTTCTTTTAGTCTTTCCTTTAATGGCACTCCAGTGTGGGGGTAACGATGGTTTAGTTGTGTGGTCTTCTTGGCTTTATTTGTAGTTCACATTACTCTCTTGGGTTGAGTTCGTTAGTTGCCAATGGTGGGTCCGATTTGGCTTACACTTGTGCTTGGAGAAGGGCGGGCCTTCTTGTTACTCATTTTAGCATAGTCTCTTCCATGTAGGCATGGGTCGGCCTAATAGTATTAGGGGAATAAGATTTTTTGTCAGGATAATAAACTTCTTTCTGTCTGAGCTTTAACGCTTTCTGTTTAGGTGGCTGCTTTTAGGCCCACTAGAACAGTATGTTTTATGTATTATGATCTTTATCCTCCTTTAAAGGTTGTGTCCTTTGTTAAAGGGGCTGTACCCCCTTCAACTAACTCTCGTGTGTTTCTCTTAGTCTTATTTATATTTTGATTGGAGGAGCGCGAGGCTGAACTTCTATTCATTTCTTAGGCAACCAGCTATCACCAGGTTCGGTAGGTCTGTCACTTCTACCCGGAGTTCTTCCCACTCTTTTGCCACAGAGACGGGTTGGCCCTCAATAGGCTGTCTCGGGGTAGCTCACCTGGTTTCGGGGTTTCAAACTAAAGGTCTCTTTGCTTGGGTGTACTGGCTAAATCATGATGCAAAAGGTACAAGGTTTAATCTTTGCTTTTTTGTGCTTATATGGGTTGTTTCATTTCTCTTTCAGCTTTCCCTTGCGGTACTATTTCTATTGCTTTGGTGGAACCTTTTCCGTCTCCCGTACTCAGGTAAAAGAATGGTTTAGTTTTTGGTGTTGGGCTTATTTTATTTTATTTACATTGTCTAGTTATTGGGTGGTCAAGCTAGCTGTTTGGCTCAGGGTGATCCAGTTTGCATGGATGTCTTCTCGGTGTAAGTGAGATGCTTGACTAACTCAGCCACGCCCTGGGTTTGATCCAAGTGCACCTTCCGGTACACTTACCGTGTTACGACTTGCCTCCCCTTGTCAGTGCTAACATGTTAGGTATTTTTAGATGCGTTTAGACAGGGGAGAGTGACGGGCGGTGTGTACGCGTCTCAGAGCCGGGTTCAAAGGGACACTCTATTTCCCTTTTACTATTAAATCCTCCTTCAAGCACTGTTTCATGGTGCATGTTCGTAATATTCTATAATAGAAAATGTAGCCCATTTCTTCCCACCTCATACGCTACACCTCGACCTGACGTTCTGGGCTGTGCCCATCTTGCTTACTTTTATGTCCTTCACAGGGTAAGCTGACGACGGCGGTATATAGGCTGGGGTGACTAGAAGTGGTGAGGTTAAACGGGGGTTATCGGTTTTAGAACAGGCTCCTCTAAGGGGGTCTGAGACACCGTCAGGTCCTTTGGGTTTTAAGCTGATGCTCGTAGTACCCTGGCGGACATCTATTGTAGTCGGATGTCTGAGTTTACGGCTGAGCATAGTGGGGTATCTAATCCCAGTTTGTTTCTCAGCTTTCGTGGGGTCAGGTGGGCTTATTAAAGCTACTTTCGTGTATAGGGCCTCGGACACCTAGAAGCGTATGACGGCCAAGGGGCCATTTGGCTTTAATCTTATTTATCCTTAACCACCCTTTACGCCGTTGTAATATCAACTAGGGCCTCTCGTCTAACCGCGGTGGCTGGCACGAGTTTTACCGGCCCTCTTAACACTAACTGAGTCAAGTTTTCACTTATGGCTTAATGTTTATCACTGCTGAATTCCCTTGGGGGTGTGGCTTGGCTAGGCGTCTTGGGCTAATGTTTGTGCCTGATGCCCGCTCCTCGTCCCCGGGGAGGGGGATTGAGGGCATATTCACTGGGCTGCGGAGACTTGCATGTGTAAGTTGGGTTAGAGCTGATAGTAAGGTCGGGACCATGCCTTTGTGCATGCGGAGCTTCTTAGGACTCATCTTAGCATCTTCAGTGCTATGCTTTATATTAAGCTACGCTAGC